CAAATTGAGGCATGACCCGTGCTCAGGAATTTCACCTTCGCATACCTCGGATAGTTCTTTCCAATCAAAGAACTTCTCCACGCTACTTAGCCAATCAAGAAAGTCCTCGGGATGCAATCGGCCATGGAAATCGGGAACGTCCACTTTGATCCCACGATCTTCCTTTTATTTCGAAGCCCTTTTTTCCCGAAAAAGAAGACCTGGCTTCTTCTTCTTTCTTATTTTACGAATCCGGCAAGCGAAAAAAAAGCCTTTCTTCTCTTGAGTGATTGCTTGAGTTAAGCCTTCTTGACGAGTTTTGAGTCTCGATTTTCAGTACTTGGATGATCTTTCGGGTCTTAGTACATTCGGCTTTTCCCGTGCTTTTCCGAAAGAAGCATCCGGAAATGACTTGTCATGGGCTTATGCGATGAAGAATGATTTGCTCGGGAAAAAAGAATCTTGTGCTTATGCGGATGGGTCGCTTCAATTTCCCAAGACTATAGAAGGGGATTTTCCTACAAAAGATGAAAAGTGCTTAGCTTCAAATGGGATTACTTGTGTACTTCTTTTGAGCCCCATATACACCGTCACCTCTTTTGCAACTTCAAAAGATATTTTAGGGATTACATAGGTAATCTTGATTCTCAGGACGATTCTCCACCTTCTGGAAGCGCCGCTGGTGCATCAGGCCAACGAGACATGTCCAAGATCGCCACTATTGCAAGAAGCCGGGTTACATGATTGAAGACTCTCGCAAGCGGCAGAATGCAAACTCTCGTCGACAGTCAGACACAGCTCATCTTGCTGCTCCCCCGGGGACACCTACTGAATCGGAGACTTTCCAATCCCCTTACTTCATAGGGCCTCCGCAGCATTACTTCTATGATCTTAGGAGCACTCCCACGCCCGACATAGACAGTTTTACCCCACGACAGCGGAAGCAGATTCAGAGGTTGAATCTGTCTTGTCATATCTCTTCCTCCTCTGTTACAGGTATTTGATCCCCTTTACGCTTACAACATAGGGGGATGCTTACTTTCTTCGGGTGCATCGAAGAATATAATATGACTGGTCATTCTTCACTTCTTTCTTCTCTTTGTTCTCCATCTAAGTTCCTTATTGTTTAAACTGCAAACTCCGAACAATTCCCTCTAGCCAGTCTTGGTACTCTCTCTCGTTATCATCGGATATGTTCTGCTCTTTTTCATCTTCGCGCTCTCTCAGTGAATCTTCTTTCCGGCTTGAAAAAAAAATGCTTATATTCACTTCTCTCCTACCTCCGGTCTTGAACAGGATCATGCGATAGGCCCTTAAGGGGATTGGGAAGGACCGTAGAGTTGTCAAGCTCTCTTTTTTGGATAAACTTCGTTTACCTCAGTCTTTTGCCTTTTCTGCTGTGTTTGGTGTTGTTCCCTCCCCCTTTTTGTTGTGGCATCGTAGATTAGGACATGTCTGCAGCCCAAGGCTTAGATATTTAATTTCTACGGGTCTGTACCTAACATTGAGATTTCTACTTATATGGTTGCGGGGCCCTTCCTTTTTAAAATAAGCTCTTTTTACTTCTCCTTTTGATCTTGTGTCCGAAGTCCATCCTGCCCCTCTGTTATCGAAAGGAGGATCATCCGTATATGTTATTTTTGACAGAACAATGAAAAAATAAAAATAAAAAGGTTTCTGTTCGGGGTGAATATATCTCCGCTGCCTTCCGAACTCTGCTTGCTTCAACTCACTTCACTTACAAAGCGCTTTCCCAACGATCCTGCCCCCACACTCCTCAGCAGAATGGAGTTACCGAGCGGAAGCATCGCCATATATTGGAGACAGCTCGCTCTCTCTTGCTCCCAGCTTCTGTCCCTAGTTTATTTGGGGCTGAAGCTGTTCTGACTGCCGTATGTTTTTTGAACCGAATACCTTCCTTTGGTCTGTCTCTTTTTGAGAGAAGATTGTCTGCCCCTATGAAGAGCTTCGAGTCTATCGGGAGAGGATGTGGTGGTAACCCCCGCGGCTTCGTCTAGAGCCGGGCGTCAAGCCGTGTAGGAAGACTCGCCCTAGCCACTATAGCGACCCCTGAGAAGCACCCTCCTCCGTCCACTTCCCCTTTTCCGTGTGCCCAAAAGCCCGCCCGTCCGGTTTATGAGCCCCTTTCCGATTCCCTCACCCAATCTCATGAGAACCAAGCCCAGCAGGCCCCGCCTTAACCTGCCCCCAGACAGCCAGCCCTCACCAGGCTGCTGGCATTGCTAAATGCTCCGCCACGAAGCAAGCTCTCCCGATCCCGAATACGACAGATGCGGAAGTGGCTAAAGAAGTCGGAGGAAGAAAGTAGTTGGGCAATTGTATGCCCGAGGGTACATTATTAGTATTCTGAGAATTGGCAACATTGATAGGGGTCGGAATACACTTTTTTAGATGTAGCTATACTAAAGTAAGTAGTCGGCCTAACGTTCGGTTCCCGTAACCAAGTTTTTCTTTCTCACTCCTTATGTTATGTACTTTTTCTTACTTAATCCATACTTTTTTACTGTTTCTGAAGTGTGGGGCAAAGGGTGCCCTCTACTTCTACTTCTAACTAAAGGCTAACCGCAGGCATTGCAAGCAAATAAGGAGCCCCCGCCCGTTTGAGTCGTTGCGAGCCGGAAAGCGTACCGGCAGTTTGAGTCGCGAAGGGGCCGCTTGCTTAATTAATTATTATTATAATTGATAATAGATATATAATTATATCTATAAAATCTATAAACTAATAAAATAGTTTTTTTTTATCCAATTGTTCATTCCTGGGAAGAGGAAGAAGCAGATAGAGCAAAGGCCTCCTCTTTATTTCCGTCCGCTCTTCCCGAAGTGAGCGAATTGCATGTATAGATCCGTAGGGGCTTATAGTTTAATTGGTTGAAACGTACCGCTCATAACGGTTATATTGTAGGTTCGAGCCCTACTAAGCCTACCACCCCCTTCTCTTCACCCGATACAAGACAGTCGAAGTCCTCGCCCCCCTGCGGATCTCAATCTAGCGACGGCACCTGGAACCACACCGCTGCCGCTGCCCTTCGGGCACGCCTCCTACGCTTACCACTCACCTACGCTCTTGCAGCATGCCCCCTTCGGGCAATACGGCTTTCGTAAGTAATACGCGAAGCGGCTGAGCGATAGCTCTCTTCGATCGCTATATTCTTGCGATAGCGAAGGCGTGGTTCATCCTCTAAGAGAGAGTAGATGCGGATCGAAGATCTTCGCGAGACGGCCCAAGCGAAGATCGGCACTCGAAGGCTTGAGGAGCAGCCGGGAAGCCGTGGAGACGGCGGACTCGCCAGTCAGGCACACCCTGAGGCTGACTACAGCAGACCGGGAGGTTACAATTCCCGTTTTCCAGTTTCAATTTCCGGGAGTGCAGACGGTGGATCAGGTGTGAACATTCAACCTACAGGCTTCTTAGCCAAAATAAAAACAACAAAAAAAGATGCACGGTTTGGTACCTTTAGGATAAGTGGGGGAAAAGTATAATTTGAATCTCTTCAAAGCTCCGCTTTTCGTTCATCGGTACACTCAGACCTAGAAGAGAATACCCAGGTGGGTTTAGGAGAGTTCATCTGGTTCTGAATTTGAACCTGTATCCCCCCCAACCCAGTGAACTACCATTGTTCGATCGTGACTTTGTTAACCCGGTTCACCACGAAAGGGCTACATTCGGGGTAGAGATCACCAACTCAAATCAAAGAAGATAAGGGATTTCCTTTCATTGACAAAGACTTCCTGCGGCTTCTTTGTGATCAAGGATCGCCATCAATCACTCTTTGTCCCGAGCTAACTCTCTAGATGTTACCGGTTTCGGTGGAGAAGAAAGAAGGGCCGGGGGCGTTGCAGAGACTTACGTATCTCAAAAGTATAAAAATTCACGTAGTCCAGCTTTCATATACATAGCCTATGTTGGGCTAACTTTCATATAGTAAAATAGTAAAGTAAAAGGTAAAGAGGTGGTGGTATCACACCCTTAACCAAATAGGGACTAAAGAGAGTATCCTTTTGGCTTTTGCTCTCCGGACCATAGCAAACTTATTCAGAAAAAGGATTAAAAATGACTAATTATTTAATTCCTCCCCGACCCGAGGAACGAACGAAAAGGAACGCATTGTACGTCCACCCTTGTGGAATTAGAAGACGGGGGATGTACTCCATCTATACGATGCGGGCTCACTGACGAGGGGGAAAATAAGAGTATTCTACTTTTTGGGCGTGGTTGTAATTCACTGTTTAAGCACCTCCCTAATGACATGCCCTTCCTTTTTTCGCTCGTTGTGTTGTAACAAGATGAGCAACTAAGCCACCCGAAGCATAGTCATCATCCGATTCCTACCTTTCTATAGAATCTTTCTGGGAGAAGAAGAAGCAAAAGCCTAAACAAGGTTCTTGCTTTGAGTCGCCAAATGCTTGATTGATTGATAAGATGGGGCTTCCATTCAAAGAGAATAAGGGTTTCCCGATGTACTTTTATCTTGGCAAGACTCCAAGCGCGCTAAAGATTGAAGCATCTGAGGCGAGCTAACGTCTTTCCCACACGAAAAGGATGCCCTTTCTTTTTAGTAATTGGATTTTTGATTTTATCCCCTGATGTAATCAAAGACTTTATCGGGGCGAGGTTGCTCACCGTAGGGAAAGTGAAACTCCCTTACTCTAACAAGTAAGAAAGTAAACTCCCTCTCCTAGGAATCATTTCAATAAGAAGGACATTCATGACCTATAGAATAGATACGACGGTTAACCTCACCGCTTTGCTGCTTAGGGGAAAGTCTTCCGATCATTGGATAACCCTGTGTTTCTTCAGAATTATGACGAATATTAACTTGATTAACCTTAATGGATATGGATTTGATTATGTTGAAATGATCTCCTTTCACCGTGGGAGACTTTCGAGTAATGTAATCTTTACCATTCCATTATTAACCCTCGGGACTACCCGGTTGTTGAATCTCGTGCAAGTTAGGTTGTGGTTGTATTGGCTGCAAGCGGAACGTAGGCGCTTTAGGTGTGTGTTGACCATGCACTCTCGCGTCATGTAATGTCGTATGTATGATAGAGGTGGTGTGGTGATTGACCTCAATGCTAATGGTTATCCCCAAGGTGAATGAGGCTATGATTGTACCCGGATAGAGATGATGGTCTTCCTCTGATGTCTCCAAGCCGGCCAGATAGGCGAAGCAGCCAGTAGCAGTCTGTTCTCGCCTATCGATAGATAGCCAAGCTCAAACCATTTGAAACTTAATTGCGACTTTCTTCTTGTTATTGATAGAGTGGTATTCTCCGCCCAGGTGGAAGAGAGAAGGAAAAAGAGCACAAAGGATTTACAAGTCTAATGGGAGAAGAATGGCTGACACGTTGACTGCCTTCGAGACTATAAAATATAACCTGGGCAACCGAAAGGCGCTAGACGGACTAACGGCAAGCGAGATAAAGAAAGCTGCTGGCCGTTGCTTATTTACTTTTAGTAAGACTAAGCAAAATTCGATGCATGGTTGCTTACAAGAGCTTCTATCTGTTCTTTGCTGGAGGAAACTTCTATCTGGCCTCTGTACGCTACTTTCAATCAGAAAAAAAAGGAAAATGGAGAAAGAAGTTGTCCCCTCTTCTCTGGTAACCCGCCACCGCATATGTAGAAAAAGAGGGGGCGGGGAAGGAGGAACAACCGTTTTACTTTGGCACATGAGGTGGCGGGTTTGGCTAGGTAACATAATGGAAATGTATCGGACTGCAAATCCTGGAATGACGGTTCGACCCCGTCCTTGGCCTCTGGGAGTGGCGAACAGCACGGAACTTTAATTAATCAAATGGCATAAGGGGGCTTTCCTTTGTTAGAAATCCACAGACAACATTCTGGAACTTCCAAACCAAAGAAATGCAACATGAGAAGGAGCTTTTTACGTTACGCTTCAATAGAATGAATTAGGTTAAGGGTAGAATACGCCCTATGGTCGATCGAAGGTCCTGTGCCACTTGAACTCAAATCTATCTTACCTTCAATCCATCTTTGTCTAGCCGGCTCATAACAAAATGTTAGACCGGGCTGACACAACCGAATTGGTTGAGGAAAAGCAAACCCCAGCGACCAAGCACTCCTGCCCCAAAAAGCGGAGACCGAACAGCCGTCAGGTTGTCGAGGACACGTCTGAAGAGGAGGCGGGCGCCCTCTAAGTTTACCACCCTACCCACTAATGGACTATGGGGGGCAGGCAGGCGAACGGGAAGCGACCGAGAACCCGAACCCCTTGACTGACTGACCCCTTCATACTCGAGGGTCGGGGATGGATGGAACCAATCAGAAGTGCAAATCGCGCAAGCGAAGCGACCGCGCCGAAACGACTCGGACTCGTGTCGGAGGAGTTTTGAGCGTGAGCTACCACTCATGCAGCGGCAAGGACCCGCAGCTCTCGAGGGGGCCACCAACCGCCCGAATCGCTCCTTTACTCAATGGATAGCGCTTATCCTCTTTCAATCAACAAAATAGGAAATGGGGGAGAAAGAAAAGAAAGAGAGAAAGAGGTCTTTATTGAAGAGGCTTTGCACCTGAAATAGGACTAATGAAGATCCAGAAGAATGGGTCTGGGCTTTCGAAAAGATGAAGATGCAAAGGGTAAAGAAAAAAAGTTTTATGAACAACCAACCAGGATTATAGCTCGCCCACTTAGAGCAGATGGAGATTCTCGGACGGGGAAAAGAGGGACTCGACATCTATTAAACAACACCAAGAACAAAGCCATACCATGCCCTCGGGAGAAACAAGAAGCATGGCATGAGATTCGCGGCGGAAAAAATTCCGATAGCGAATTACGGATGGAGGGCCGCACAAAATAAATGTTGAATCAACAATCATCGAGAGGTTCTGAAAGAAAGCGAGATCGAGACCAGCACCTTGTATAGGTTGGGGAAAAGCCCCTTGTATAGGGTTCCAAACCTATGCTTCTTCAAATATTCCATAAATAAAGGTAGGTTCTGAAAGAAAGCGAGAAACTTGACTTTGAGAAAGAAGGGGGCGCGCTAGCTTACTAATAATAAAGGACTTTTTCAGGAATCGATTCTATGATTGAATAGCAGAAGTGCTACTTAGTTGTAGAAAGTCGGAGAGACAGACAGAGAGGGGACTCTATCATACCTGCTAACTCCTAGGATGAGAAGTAGGTCCGGCAGGAATAGTTCCAGCCTTTGTTGCCCCTCGGTAGAGTGAGTCTACTTAGCGAACTGGCAGGACGCGGAGATCGATTGATCAATATGAATCTCGAGAGTGGATGGTTGACCGCCGCCCCCTTGTCCTGGAGGCTCTCCGGCCGGGGGCTATCGTAACCTTTTCTCCGTGACGAACCCGGGTGGAACGAGAGTCGGCTTCCTTAAATCCGTTGTTCCTCAGTAGCTCAGTGGTAGAGCGGTCGGCTGTTAACTGACTGGTCGTAGGTTCAAATCCTACTTGGGGAGAATTTCTAGTTATCGCTTTTATGACCTAGCGACCCTCCTTAGTTTCTAAACTCGCGGAATCGCGGGACATCAAAAGTGGTAAGTTTATTGTTGGTTTTTATTCCTAACTTTTTTATGGGTGAACTTGGTTCGTTCAATTCTTAGGGAGAAGAAGGATCCACTGGGAATGAATGGGAAGACTGGAGTAGTCTCTTCATTAGCCGGAAGGACCACCGAAGAACGAACAAAAAAAAGGTGACTGTTTAGAGATAGGATGGATATATGTAGTCCAATGGCTAAAGCTCTGCCAGCTTCTTGTAGACCGAACTCTCTTCTCTTTAGGCTCAGAGTGGTAGGATGGTTGAATTCTTCTTCGCGCAACGAAGTTCTTGGTAATTAAGAAGGGGGAAGGAAGATCCCCACTTATTTCATTCAGTGCCTGCGGTGAGGCGCGACCCACAACAAAGAAAAGGGGGAAGCTTGCTTGCTGTAGCCCTATTTTAGTAGACTAAGCTTGGTAAGCGTAAGCTATTTAAGTAGACTCGAGAAGGGTAGGCTCGCAGCTTCGCTCAGCGGAAGAGCCTTACTATTATATTAGTAAAGCGCTAGCGCCCAACCTATAGGCTTTGAAGGGATAGGGGGGGGGAAGAAAACACAAAGATGGTCACCCCTTTTAGGAACATGGCTCGTTCATTCACTTTCTCATGAACTCGCAGCTTCGCCAGAAGCGACGAAGGGGGGAAGCTGTCTACGAAGCTTTGCCCCTTGCTTTACAGAGATTGTTATGAACTGACTAAATGACTAGATTCTCCCGGAACGCTAGCTAAGCTAATAAATTGAGTTCCAAATCAATAAGCTTTTTGATTGATTCAGGGCCTTCTTAGAACCCATTGAGGGGGGCCTCGGCCCGGGAAGGGGAGAGTGGCCGAGTGGTCAAAAGCGACAGACTGTAAATCTGTTGAAGTTTTTCTACGTAGGTTCGAATCCTGCCTCTCCCATTGTAGACTTCAGAGAAGAGAAAGGAGGCATTCGCCAGCGTAGGCCGAGCGACGCTCTTTCTTTTTTTTGGCCGTGCCGTGAAGTTCAATTGTATCGTATGTTAGTTAGAGAGGTTGGGGAACTACTACGATCTATAGATTCCCCATCTATATTCAATCCCAACGAGAATAGAAGCGAGTAGCTTCCAGCTTGGCTTGTAGTCGTATTTAGCTTATGTAGTGGTCGGCCTTCCTACACGCACGCGCCCGCCAGAATGCCCCCTTGGTTCTGGACGAAGCCAAGTCGATACATACGATAGGCGAAGGCCGGGAACGCAAGTTTGATCGAGGCGCCAAAGGCACCGAAGGTGAAGAAAAGGCTTGGGATGGATTTAGGAGTCTTTGTGCGAGCCGTATGCGGTGAGAGTCGCACGTACGGTAACGAGGGGGGTTCGCGTCTATACGTGTAGTGTGGTGGTTGGGCCTACCCACCCTATTTGTTCCATGATCTATGGGTCTACTGGAGCTACCCACTTCGATCAATTAGCCAAAATTTTGACCGGATATGAAATCACTGGTGCTCGATCTAGTGGTATTTTTATGGGGATTCTATCTATCGCTGTAGGATTCCTATTCAAGATCACTGCAGTTCCTTTTCGGGCGGCTGTAGGACGGACGGCCGCCTATAGGTGGTAGGGTAGGGTGGGTGGTACCGCTCAGATTGCGGCCAATCTTCCTAACCGCGCGCGGGCCGGGCTTAGAGCGCGTGAAACTCATCACTACCTCGTAAGGGCGTTGAGACCATAGCATGTTACACGAAAGCGCCGCTTTCTCTGGAGTGTTGTCACACAGCTGCCCGCCTAGAAGAGCCACTCGCTCTGTAGTGTTGTCACACAAGATAAGCACGCCGCCCGCCTGCTGGCCGGGCGAATCGAAGTTATCTTCCGGTCAACTGTCCACCCAGTCAAGTGCAAAAAACACAGTATAATCACGCAACGCACGCTGCTGGTGTGCTTCCTGCCCGCGAGGAAAGAAAGAAGAGCAACAAGGTTTAGTTCAGATTTGACTGTTTGCAGCATGGGAGCGGATTACCCAAAAAATCCCTGGGAACAATGAAAAAAAAAGATATCTCGGTAACTAAAACTATAGGGGGCTGTATTGGCGAGATCCAACGGTGAACAGCTGCCCAAAAGAAAAACCGCCTGGAAGTCCGAGGACCTTTAGTACCGTACCCTACCCCCGAACCAGCAGCCTTCGCGCCAAGCAAGACCGCCCTTGTCCCTTTCCTTTCTCCATTCCGCCCCTGTTCCAATAGAGTCTAAGGCAAAGCAAAAGTGGTTCGTATGCCTACTTTACCTACTTGACGAAAGGGAACGAACTTTGTTTCGTTTCCAGATTTTGTATTGAACGCATGGGGACCTTCAAATCATGTTTGAGCCCATGTATGTTCAAACCGCCCTATTTTCATTTTAATAAGGCTGAATGCCCGCCAAGTTCAGATAAGGGAATGCTTTCCCCAACCATTAAAGGGACGGGAAGGAAACCGCTTTCGGAGATAGATATTTTATTTGTTTTTCATCGAAAACGAGGATGGCCTACGGTGCTATCTGAAGGGAACACGCTTTTTCGACCGCGGTAAGTATGATTGCCGGGCCCTCTCCTCGTTCCGCCCGCTGGCCTATTGGGATAGCAGCCTTAGGGCTTTGCCTGCCCTTTAAAAAAGGCTCGGCCCGGGAAAGCGCTGGCAACAACAGAAAGGAAGGGGTCCATGTAGCTGCTGCGCCCGCCCCCTTCTTAGTCAATGGGGCAGCAGGTTCGGCATCTACTAGAAAAGAAAGAATCCGCTTTCTTTCAGAACCTCTGCTAGGCAGCGTGTGGAATGGCCGAGAGCGGACCTTTTTGGATATATAATCCAAGTCGAGAGTGGAGTTACGGGAACAGCCGTCTGATGGAAAACAACTTTCACGTTCGGTTCAGAGAGCACTTTTTTCGTTGAGAATTCCTCGTTCCCTTTCGTGTGAATTCCCCTGCAACCAATTTAAAACTTGCGGGGCCCTATCTATTTATTCCCTCTCTCGAGCCCCGAAGAAAACCCCCTCCCCTTCGGACTCCACATCTCTTTTGACTCTATATATGTGGGCACCTGATATCTATGAGGGTTCACCCACCCCGGTTACAGCATTCCTTTCTATTGCGCCTAAAATTTCTATTTCTGCTAATATTTCACGCGTTTCTATTTATGGTTCCTATGGAGCTACATTGCAACAAATCTTCTTTTTCTGCAGCATTGCTTCTATGATCTTAGGAGCACTGGCCGCCATGGCCCAAACGAAAGTAAAAAGACCTCTAGCTCATAGTTCAATTGGACATGTAGGTTATATTCGTACAGGTTTATCATGTGGAACCATAGAAGGAATTCAATCACTACTAATTGGTATCTTTATTTATGCATTAATGACGATAGATGCATTCGCCATAGTTTTAGCATTACGTCAAACCCGTGTCAAATATATAGCGGATTTGGGCGCTTTAGCCAAAACGAATCCTATTTCGGCTATTACCTTCGCCATTACTATGTTCTCATATGCAGGAATACCCCCGTTAGCCGGCTTTTGTAGCAAATTCTATTTGTTCTTCGCCGCTTTGGGTTGTGGGGCTTACTTCCTAGCCCCAGTGGGAGTAGTGACTAGCGTTATAGGTCGTTGGGCGGCCGGAAGGTTGCCACGAGTAAGTCAGTTTGGGGGACCGAAGGCAGTTCTCCGTGCACCGGACACGTAGCTTATCGAATCCAGTTGCGACACGGATGGGAATGCATGCTACGAAAGATAGAGTCGAGTCTGATACATCAACCGTCTACTCAATATCCTTGTATGAGTCCACAATCACTACACGAGATGAACCTTGGTTTGGTGAATTGAAGTTGACCTTAGGTGTAATAGGGACTCCCAGTTACTGTGCGCGATCGTATACTGGGGTGCTCCCCGCCGGTTGTTGGAACGACGCGAGCCGGGCCGGGCCTCGATTCAGAAAGATGAAGGGCCAAAAAGTACAGTATAAATAGGGGGTTACAAATTCCCCATCTCATTGCGGGCGGAAAACGAATAGACATCTCGATGTGATACAGCCTTTTCTATTTTTTTTGGTAAAGAACGGCGAAGTCCATCCGAACCGTCCAATGAAGAATAAAGAGGAGAGCAAAGCGCCAATGGCACGCGAAGCGCATGCGGAACGGGCACGGAGAAAAAAAAGTGTGGAGGAGAAGCAGCCGAGCTCATTCCCTTCGCTTCCTGGGCCCAAAGCAGTGCAGTCTTTCCTGGCCAAATCAAGGATTTGGGGCTTCTTGCTACGCTACTTAATTATATAAAAAAATCCCTTTTTTCTTTTAGTAATATAGTAATATATATGAATAGAAAGATAGATCCATCCATCTATCCTATTTTTATAGAAATATCTAAAAAAGAATCGATTTCATTCAACGTTTGATTCAAAGAACAGCGCTTAGCCCCCCCGCTCATGAAACGGCTCTGCTGCAATGGATGGCAGAGGGTCCGTAGTACCCACAGCGCTGGAGTGATCCAGTAGCCGGGAAGGGGCCTAGAAGTGCCTACTACTACACCACACTACACTTGGCTCTACACATTTACAGAGCTAACCCCTGTCCGCGGAGCTAAGGGGGCTTCAATCCTTATTCCTTATCCCCCCCGGCCTTACTTATTCAGGGGAGAGAGTAGAGCCTCGAGAAGCACTGTTGAGAGGAAGGGCAGTTACACTGCTCCTCTTCATTCTCTACAGGGTTCCAACCCTTTCTTCAACATAGGTGACAACGAGCGGGGCAGAGATGGAAGAGATCGAACACGGGAATAAGAAGCAAGCTCGCCCTCCTTTTTTTGATAGAGGGGGATGGAGAAAGTGGACAAAACAGACTCGCATTCCTCATAGAACAAATACGGGAAAAGAATCATATTGAAAACGTTCCTAACCTCGTAGAGCCGTGTATTGTAAGTGATCCGAACCCGCCCGGAGCGAGCCTCCCATAGAGGCAAGTGAAGTTGGTGAGCCGTATGATGGGCAACTATCTCCTGCGGTTCGGAGAGGACTCAGCTGTTAGTTAGAACCCCCTTGGTTTCGGGGTGGACCCTTTCACTCTATTTTATTATATACGCGTCGCGAAAAGAATGTTTTTTGATACACCTAGGACATGGATTCTATATGAACCAATGGATCGTGACAAGTCGTTACTACTAGCAATGACTTCCTCTTTCATTACTTCATCCTTTCCATATCCCTCTCCCTTGTTCTCGGTTACTCATCAAATGGCACTCAGTTCATATCTTTAAGTTCGATCATTGACAAGGTTCAAAGAAAGGGTGGGCCATTGAAAAATAATAGATTCCAAACCACAATGCTAGCAGATGGCGGGCCTCCGCTTTTCTTTTCATTAAATAAACCGGCCAAATTAAGGCCTTGTTAAAAAGACAAAAAAGGGGGTGTCAGTTAGAAAGGTTCTTACAATGTTCGTTCAATCAAGCAGCATTCTTTGAAATTATTCCATCGAACGTTTTCCCCCGGAATAGCGACATGAACTAAATGTCCCCAAGGAACTTACTCCGAAAAGTCCTGACAAATGATGGTTGAGACGAGATTCGGCATTTTTAAACCACAAAACGCTCGGTTTCCATTTGGGTTGTAGGTGTAACCAACCCGCTATTAAGGATACGCTTCGCGTGGGCGCTCTATTATTGCCTCCTATTCCTGAGGGGGGGGTCGGGGTTGCGTGGCGATACCCGCGAAAAAGAAGGGACTAGTTGCTCTTTTGGGTGGGCCTTTCGTACTCAAGGGAGAATTATTGAGCGCACTCAAATCGGTTCAATATTCATGAAAAGCCGGGTTTGAAATGATCCATGTTACGGAACCAAGACAATCTATCTTACTAATAAAAAAATAAAGGGTTAAGGGCCTTCAACGCCTATAAATAGAAGCTTCTTTCGGTCTCTCTTTGGCAAAGGGAACTTAGAAGTAGGCAAGAAAGAGCTTTGAGTAGCCATGGCTATCGCTAACAGACTTGCGATAATTGAGCAAAAAATACGTCAGGTGGAAAACGAGAAGCTCCAACGGGAGCAAACGCTGGGTGCGTTCTGGGAACATATGCCTGCTATCGATCCTATTATCATACGAGATCGTATGCTCTTTCTCCAGAACCAAATTCGCGCTCTCGAAAACAGGAAGGGGGCGCTGCTCCAAGAACGGGAGGGGCTCCTTGTGGAGGTTGCCATCCTCCGTGACCCACCCACTGGGGATGAGGAGACTGGAATAAATTAGCAAGTGCTTAGCTTAGCTCAGTTTCCAGCACTGTTCATTATTATGTTTAATTAAGTTCTATGTCTTTTGTTAACTTAATCTTAAGATTAAGTTAGTTAACTTTGTAGTAATGTTGTGTGGTTGAAAGTTGTCTATGTGTAAGCTTCCTATTGGATGTACTCCTATGTATAAAAACTGTAGTGCTGGAATGAATAAGAATAAAAATCTGCTCTGTTCTAGTCAAATTTCAGATTTGAATTCTTTGTGAAATCCGGTTTTTTTCCTTTCCATTCACTCGGATCTCTTCCGTTTCATCGATTTTGTCCGGATCCTCCTTTTCTTCCGAAAAAGGGGAAGGGGAAGGAGAGAGAGCAAAAGCGGTGCAATAGAAGATTCAAACCGCGGATCAAACCAAGTAGACGAAATAATAAGCCTTAATGACGAGAGATTCCCCGGTCCAAGCTTGAATGAAATCTTCTTGTGATGATAACCTCATAATAACATGTCTTGGATCGAGTAATTCAATACGAACTTCGCTGTTCATCATCCAGTGAGTGCGAATATGAGGTCTAGCAGAAGAAGAGGAGAGGTTCTGAAAGAAAGAAGGTAATATCAGTAGTGAGACTCGAGGGTACCATCAGGGGGGTTTACTAGCTCGACTGAACGGAACACTTGCCCCTGACCGCCGAGAGTTGGCCTGTGCCGCAGACTTCGTTCCATAGCTTTTAGCAGAGTGGGAAGCCCTGGGGAGTGAAATGAATTAAGTAGCTTATTTTTGCGTGTTGCATTAGAATCTTCTGGCTGCGCCTCCTAGGTATCGGTATTTGTTTTTTACTGAGATTGTATTCGACCCTAATGGCAAAAACCCGTAACTATCTTAATAGTAAGGAATCCCACAACTACATCATAATACAAAGGATCAGTTTCAATGGATCAATTTCTCCTTTCTTGCTTTTTTCTACATCTCTGACGTTGCTCCGGCTTGGGCTTGCCCGACCAGAATCATTAGGAGGTCTACTTGTGTTTGCCTGTGCCCCGGCTGGATGTACCGTTTGTAACCCAATTGGATACCTCTATTAAGATCTAGAAACATATGGATTTAGGATGAACCACGGAAAGGACATTTAAAAATGAGCAGCTTCATCTCCGGCATGCCAAAAGGCTCATCAATCACATGATCAATAAATCTATACCTGCCCAACCCTTTCTGTTCACCATATTCATCTAGGCAATCAGATTCCGCGATCAAGGTAAGGTTAAGAAGGACCATCCGATGCAACTAACTTGAAGGCTATTGAACCTAAATGGGAGGGACAGCCAATGAAGCAACAGACACCCGGCGGAACCTTTTTAGACATTCTTTTTTACGCACGTAAAATAATGAGGGGTTTGAATTGGGGCAACTAATAAATAGGTACATAGTAGCTCGCCCATTCGGGAGAGGATTCATTCAGTCTTCTTTATTTCATTTTTCATTTGAAATTTATTTCATAAAGGCCGGCTACTCATGAATTGATCCATTTCTTTCATAACCTATATTTTATGTATTCACTTGATTCTCATGGGCAAAAGTTAGTTACTCACTCTATAACTCCCTCTTCCTAACGGTCAAGCGCCTCTCCTTCGGAACCTCTCCATTGGTTGAACAACGTCGTTACTCTATTTCCACCCGGGTATTCTCCTGGCAAGAGTATATCGCCCCATAAAAGGTTAGCTAGGCTACGTTCTGAAAATATTGGCATATTTCCTCTCTTTAGTCAGTATAGCAGCCTCGTTCCACCCGGAGAGTCGTAATTTCCAGTAACGTCCTTGTTCTGATTCGGAAGGATCTTTTTCAGGAACGGACTTTCTTTTGTAATCCAATCCACCAATGGGGAATCCAACAACAAGGAGGAAACTACTGTGGAATCAACTTCTGCTTTAACTTATCGGGAGAAAAGGGAGGATGCTCACTGTCACTGTCGGGCTTCTATGAGTGGCGCTTTCGATTGACTGCCTTCTTTCGATTCCTCTAGACGATCTTAAAGACCAGAGATCCTAGACCCAAGTAGACTATTTTAGGGACGAAAGAACAGAGCTTTTCTTTGGTTTCGTCAACAACAAGTCAAGTTGTTTTGAGAGTTCAAGTAAGGACAGGTTATATAAAATAGTCTTCTTCACGGCGATTGGTTGTTTTGTTGTCCAAGTCGAGTAGAGTAAGTTGCTGCTTTCATGGTGGCGAGTCACTATTACTTGTGGCTTGAGCCGGGAGGGGCTTTCCTGGTGATGGGTATGCGCCTGTTTCAAAGCTCGATCGACGGGAAGGGACCGAAGCGTACATACAAAGATAGCGCTAGTTGGAAGATAGGCAGGCTCCACGCAATGAAATTGTTTTTGAATCACTTTGCGCTTGAAGAACATAAACTTTTCGTTTCATTGATACCGAATGAGGCGATGCTAATCGTTTCATGTGGTATGGTTATACACCGTGGGAAGTAATGAAAATGCTTCGGCGGTCGGTCTCGGAAAGAGGAGCAGGTCTATTGTATAGAAGAAGCACAGCCGGTCCATGGCCGACCATTTCCCTGGACAGACTCGACAGAAAGCTAGCATTAGGTCTAAAGACGAGTTTACCGGAACCCGAGTCCTCCTCTTGGAATATCTCTGACATCGTTATTATTGATTTGAAAGTGGCAAAGAAGGACGTATTATAGGCCAGGCAGAAGCCCTGCGTCTCACACTTTGATGAGTGGAACCTCTTGTCCCCTCTAATCCGCTGTGTTATTAGCGTACGGGATCATTATGACTGGAGGAAGCCCATTCTCTTGTGAATGAAGCTGGTGCTCATTGTTCTCATAGTAAGAAGAGTCAACCAGGGAAAGTCCCATTAGAAAGTGCAAGGGGCACCGCAGATGACTTCCTTAGTCTAGTTCCGTGCTGTTCTCATTAAAATAAAAAAGAAGAATCGCAGGAAGAGCGGTTAAGCTCCGTCAAAACCTTTTAAGGGTAGCGCTGGCGTGAGGTCATTTCATTAGGTGAGGGTTCTCTTTCGTGTCATCAATGTGGGAAGAAGAAGATGATCAGATGAAGGGCATTGAGGATGACTTCCTTCTTCTGCTGTTGAGGTATATGTTGTTTTGGACGGGATAGGTGTAATGGTTTTAGAGGGGCTACGTAGTGCAGCTTGGCTTAGGGCGCAGCCAAGTCCAGTCATCCATCTATATCTATATACGCTATATCACAACGACTTCTATCTAAGAATTATTCAAACTCAACCTCTCTTTCCTCGGAACTTCAATTTCTGATCCCTCTAGCTAGGATGGTGGTCTACGATCATGAGAAGGACATAACAGAATAAAGTAGATGGTAGCTCTTGTTCCCGGGACTTCCTCTCCTAGTTGGGAGTTGGATATGAGGCATGTAGCCCCTTGTTAACTGTAGGGTTAGAGAAGAGTCATAATGGTTTAGATGGAGCAGCTATCTGGTAGTTCCTGTGAGTAAGCTAAGATTGCAGCTAGGGCAGAGCTGAGGATAGATAGAAAAGGCAAGGAACCCAGATGAGAATATGGATGTCTTTCGAGAATATGAAAAGTGAAACCTTTAGTCTGCAGCTTCCCTTCCTTTAAGTCTTTCTTCTAGTGGTTTTTATCCCTACGAGAACAAGCCATTTCTTTTCTGGGCAGAAGTCAGGTAGGAGGGCCAGCGCCCTTTATCTTCTAGCATTAATAAGACTTTGACTTCTTTGCTTAAGGAAAGGAATAAGGAGCAAACATGGCATGAGTCTTAACGTCTGCATCTATAAGGGTAGAGAAAGTATAGGAATAAGGAAAGCATTATAACAAATAAGATTTCACAAGGTGAGGCTGGGACGAGAGACAATCCATAGAGCTATGATTCTTTTGTGACTTCCACCTTTCGAGCTAAGAGCACCGTCTTCTTCATCTGCACCTTCAATCTGGCACGACCGCCTTCCAGTAGACAGTGGAGGGATGAATTCTTCTCAAGGTATTCTCATTGCTTTGCTACTGGATATTTTATTTATTCATAAAGAATTTCCCTGGAACTGGGCTAAAGAGATAAGGAGAGAAGGAATGAAAAGAGAAATGAGTAAGCCACCCCGAGGGGGGAGACTCTCCTTCTCAGATTCAGATGCGGGATCTCCTCTGCAGTAGAAAAAGTATTTTCCAGTGAAGCACTCCGATCTTTGAAGGCTTTCCGGAATAAGCGATGCTAGAAGGGCTCTGCCCAAGGCGATGTTCACAAGGATTCTTCTTCTTGAAGAAGTTTAATTTGGTTGTCAAGATTTTTAAAAATTAGAATCCAGATCGTAACGCTGATCTTTCCCAAAGGAATTTTTTCCTATTACATCTTTGGCCGCCTTTCGTGTGAAATCGCTATCCTATATAGTTAAATCTATATCTACCCGAATCCCCCCTGTGTGATACCTTTTCACTTCAATCGGTGGAATGCTTCTCCCGGAAATGATATGAATTGGCTAAGAGAATATCTAGATAGCATAGACTTCCGAGCTGATAAAAGAAAAAGAATCTCTCTCATAATGAAGAGACAAGAAAACTTACTAGTTCTAGTTTATGAGGTTTGCAGGTTATTCAATCTTAGACTGCTCGGTCTGACTTTGACAGCGAGATTGATCTTTCTTTGTCTGGCCTCGTATCTAATTTCAGATAAGTTTTTCATTTTTTTTTTATTATTTTGCACTAAGTTACTTAAGATATCTCAACACTATTAGTTAGTTAGAAGAAGCAGCGCCTTGTTTGGTCGGAAGGTGCATGTAGCGCGAGTCATTTCTTTCTTTTGTGGAAAGGCTGAGACCGGTATTGCATTTCTAGCATGAGCATGCACGCATGCTTACTTATGCAAAGAATACAAAAGCTTGTGAAGCTATTCCTATTAGCAGCGAAGCCTTGAATTCTTCCTAACGCGTTTATGAGTACAGCCTGAGTCGACCTGCCTTTCTGGCTACTGGTATGTAGGTCTATCTTAGTACGTCCAGGGTGCTTTTTAGTAGCAAGTCATGGGTTGAAAGGTGTTATATGAATGAGTTCCGCGACTTACACCGGCACCGGGCCTGCGAGCTTGCCCATAGCTCGCGCATTGAAGGTCTATTGTTGCATTCGTGGTGGTAGTTGAAGGAGCCCATACATGAGCGGAAACTTCGATATTCAACGACTAACGATAGCTTATACGCTCGACGAACCCTTAACTAACTAACTCCACCATATTCGAACGTGCACAAACCTCTGTAAAATAGAAGGCTTACCACTGTGCTATATTCGAAGTAAGTTGACATCGAAAGTGAATCCTTTTCGATTTCGGCTCCTCATAGGGAAACGATACAGATAGGAATAAGGGTAGGATGACTAATCACTTAGATTCCTCAACTAACCCTCACAACCATTTCTATCTGGACTCGGGCCCATCTGCACGCCCATATCTTATCTGGTCGACATCCTTTTTGTCCAGAGAACACCGAACATCGAGGCGAGGTGCGTTCCGTCTAGGTTTAAATAAAAAGAATCCAGCTCGGAGACATAACCGGAAACTAGAATATAAAACTATGGAATCCATCAATTCCTACCTTTTATGTTCTCAGAAAAGAAAATGCCGCGAATAGTCTCCTCGGGGACTTGGGCGGGTCGCGGTTCAAGGGCTAAATAGCGCCAGTGGGAGCCCGAAACGACGTTTTAGGGAATTCCAGAAGGGTAGAGCACGAACCCTTCTTCAAACGGACCTTCATTCTATGATTAGATTCGCAACCAGGGAACCTAAAGAGGCAGGTAAGGGTGGACCGAACTAGCGCTCGTTTAGGATGATTTCGCAATTCTAGCCGATTGTTCTCGAGTCCGCGCGATGAAGCAGCATCCTCGAGCTCGAGAACCCCTGTCTAATATGTTCCAAACCCATAATATAAAAAAGTCTAGTCAGAGGGCTAAAGCAGACTGGGGCCAATTACTCGAGAGTGGGGCTAAGAAAAAAAATTGGTTGTAACTAAAGTCCTTCTTTAACTGAACTGGTCATTTAGGCAAATTGTTCATAAAAAAATGTCCTCACACCTCCAAATGAGCTTCCTTCAACGCCAAGTAAGTCGAACGGAAACCCAGGTCAATTATGTACCGACGCATCAGGCCGGAAGAGCTTCTGCTCAGGAAAGCTAGAGATTGGTGAATTGGTACCCGTTAGTTTCCCTCGTCAAGGGAAGTACCCAATTCCCCGACATCTACGAATAGATAAAAGCCTGGCTTTACCACGACGTGGATTCGAACCACCCAAGAGACTTTCCATTCACTTAGAATGCTGCGGATATCTCGA